TATCGGTCAAAAACCTTTCCAATTGATCTTTACGGTGCTTGCTCTATCAATTAAATCTTTTTTTATCCATAGAAATAAAGTATTTAGGTATATCTAGTTTTCACTTCATATTTCGATCGATGAAGTTTATTTATTTGCTACAGCTGATAAAAAATCGTTTTGGACGATGCTTATGTAGAAAGCCCTTTCTTTTTTCTAGTATTTCATTGACTAGCTGTTCGTTCTTTTTTTCTATAGTGGAGATAGTCGCACGTAATGACAGATCACAGCCATATTATTAAAAGCTTGTGGTAAAAAGGGGTTTCGTTCTAATGCCCGAAAATAATATTCTAAAGCTTTGGTATGTTCCCCATTACTTGTGTGGATAAGGCCTATATTATAGAGTATATAACTTCGATCATAGGGGTCAATTTCTAGTCGCATAGCTTCATAATAATTCTGTAATGCTTCCGCATAATTTCCTTCAGATTGGGCCGACATCCGTTACGGTCGTCAGTCGCTTTAACGAATTCTCCGTTTCAGAACCGTATGTGAGATTTTCATCTCATACGGCTCCTCCTTTAGGTGCATAATGAAAATAATATATGGAAAAATGTGATGTCATTATGAACTAAGCGGGGCTAATGTTTTTACAAGAAATCCCTAGCCAACCTTCTTGCAAAAGATCTTTTCTTACTACCAAGTGGGTTCATGCTAGATAAAAATAAAAAAAGGAAACTCTAAAAATTTCTTTGTTCTCAACGCCCCTAAATTTCCAGGAATTAGTCACTTCAACAGTCTTCACTGATTATACGGGTATCCAAAGTACGAACGAGATGGATGTTTATTGTTCCAACCATTTTAATTAGTCCCAATCCCAAAGAAGAAGAAAGAAAGGGAATCATTTTGAAGAAAGTTTTCGTGTTGTTGATTTCTCGGCGTAGTGCTTCTTCCCCTATGCCTCCTATTCGTATATTGTATTAGTGTAGTAGGATTGATCTGTAATACGGGAACCATAGGTAAAAACCTTTTGCTCAATACTAAAATTCACAATTGAAGCATCTAAGGCTGCATTAATCGTGGATACATGACAGAAGGGATTGTTTTTTTATATTATAAACTTCACCTTCAAAAGCGTAGATTTTTTTTTTCAATACTCGTTTTTCTTTCGATTCCAAATCGGCAAGAAAGCAAAAAAAATAATGATCATCAAATCGCACCATCTCTGTAATAAGTAAATGCCTCTTTTTCTCCGGAAGTTGTCGGAATAACTCGTAATAAGATATCGGCTACAATTGTAAAGGTTTTATCAATAAAATTTCCATTTATACGCGATCTTGGCATAGGTAGTAATCCATTCTCTAACTCTTTTTATTTCCTTTACCTTTTCTTTTGTGAGAAAATTTTCTCACAAACAAAGGAATTGTATAGTACGAACTACCATAAAAGCGGACTCATAAAAAAAAACCTTCTATCTACTTCCAATTTTTCCGGTCAAAAAAGGTATCTATTAACGATAATCTAAAAAACGATGAATAACTCGCTATTCACCCAGATACTCAGTCATAATCCTGATGTCGGAGAGATGGCCGAGTGGTTGAAGGCGTAACATTGGAACTGTTATGTAGACTTTTGTTTACCGAGGGTTCGAATCCCTCTCTTTCCGTACTTTCAACTAATTCACCAATCTTACGTGATTGACCACAATGTATCAAAGCCAATAAAAAATACTAGATATAAAATCTACTTTGTTTTGATTTTGAAATAGATTCTCTATTTCTTTCATATGGAAAATGCTGGGAAGAGCAAACAAGGGATCCAAATATCCCTACCAATCTCTGATACATGAATAGGAAAAAGATTCCTCAACAAAATCCCTGACCTTGTGCCTTTTTTTTTAATCAAAAAACAGGGCAAAGGGGAGTTGTCCGAACTCTTGTTTTTAGTAATTTTTTTGACTTAAGTTAGGTTTATTAAGTCTGTCGAGAGTAATATTCTACGACAAGCAATTCATTTATTTTCAAACCAACGCATTTCCTCTCTATTATTTGATTGACTAACGCTTCATATTGGAATGTGTGAAGAGTCAGATGGTTTGGCAATGCCTCGGGGGCAGATGAATCAAGAAGATTTTGAACCAAAGTTTTAGAGTTTTGTTCATCCTTCACTGTAATAATATCTCGGGGTTTGCAGCGATAACTTGGTATATCAACTCTACCACCATTAACTAAAATATGTCCATGGTTCACTAATTGGCGCGCTTGAGGAATAGTCAAAGCCATACCCAATCGAAAAAGGATGTTATCCAAACGCATTTCAAGTAATTGTAGTAAAACTTGACCTGTTGACCCCTTGGCTTTTCCGGCGATACGCACATATTTAAGTAATTGGTGTTCTGTAAGACCATAATGAAAACGCAATTTTTGTTTTTCTTCTAAACGAATACGATATTGAGATTTTTTTACGGAGCGTGATTGGTTTCTAAGATCGCTTCCTGCCTTAGGCCTTTTACTAGTTAGTCCCGGTAAAGCCCCCAGACGGCGTATTTTTTTTAAACGAGGCCCTCGGTAACGTGACATAAAGACTCCTTTTTTTTATTAAAATTGTACAAAACTAAATAAAATTAAAACTGAACTAAATTATAAATGACGTGAAATACACTCCAATAAACTATTGGAATGCAAAGAGTAAGAAGATATATTCTCTCAATATACAGATTTTTTGTATTGTATATACAATATATATAAATCAAATAAATCAAAAAAAAAATTCTTTATTTTCTTTATTTTTTTTGCAAAGATCAAACTCTTTTACCCAATATATAGTCCTATATGGAAGTTTATATGACATAATATAAATGGAGTGGTAACTCTTGGAAAAAGGTCAAAGAAGTCTTTTCAATCTTCTTTGATTTTGAAAGTACATTAAAAAACATGTAAAAAAAACGAAAAAATATGGAAAAGCCGGCTATCGGAATCGAACCGATGACCATCGCATTACAAATGCGATGCTCTAACCTCTGAGCTAAGCGGGCTCAAATAAAATAGCGCATGCATACACATTCACTAAACTACTAGATCGTATCAATTTACTATTCTATTAATATTTTCCCTTATCCATTTAGAGTTAATCATATTCTAGAACAGAATATAGCTCAAATAAATAGTGGCTATCATTAACTAAATAAAACATAACCTTAATTAATAGAATATAGCAGTATATTTACTTTCTAATTTTGATTTCATTAGTTTCTAAATACTAAAATCTTAATTAAAAATTGGATCAGAAATCTTTTTTTTTTTTTAGTTAACTGATATCTGATTTGAAATTCTTGTTTTTTTGTTCTAATCTCATACTAGTATTATTATTTGATACTTTTTTCTTTTTTTTGTCTATTTTTATATAGAATTATATTTTTATATAGAATTATTAGAATTTCAAATCCACGAAGTAGACTTATAATTTTTTTCCATTGCACATTGTAGAATTCTAAGTTTCAATAATAATCATAAATTGCTTTTCATGAAAGTAAAAAAAAAAAAAAAGAATGGACCGTTCGACTATTTCTTAAAATTTAAGACAAAGACGAGAAAGGGAAGAACATATATATCTTATGTAATATATAACCATATTGAATTGCAAATACAAAAATGATATAATCTTTCTTGATTAGACTAAATCAATATCGATGGGGCTCAAAAAAATGAAAGAAGATAACAAAGACACTATAATGTAATGAATGCCAAGGTTTCGGCATAAGAAAAAATGGAAAGACATCATAATGAGATCCTAATAAAAAAGGGGATATGGCGGAATTGGTAGACGCTACGGACTTAATTGGATTGAGCCTTGGTATGGAAACCTACTAAGTGATAACTTTCAAATTCAGAGAAACCCTGGAATTAACAATGGGCAATCCTGAGCCAAATCCCGGTTTACGCGAACAAACCAGAGTTTAGAAAACGAGAAAAAGGGGATAGGTGCAGAGACTCAATGGAAGCTGTTCTAACAAATGGAGTTCACTACCCTGTGTTGATAAAGGAATCCTTTGATCGAAACTTCAAATAAAAAAGGATGGAGGAGAAAAACCTATATTGTCTAAATATAGGTAACACAAAACGATCTCAAAAATGACGACCTGAATCTCGATTTCGATTTTGTTTATAAAAAAATCGAAATGTTGTGAATCAATTCGAAGTTTAAGAAATAATATTCATTGATCAAATGATTCACTTCATAGTCTGATAGATCCTTGGTGGAACTTATTAATCGGACGAGAATAAAGATAGAGTCCCATTTTACATGTCAATACTGACAACAATGAAATTTATAGTAAAATGAAAATCCGTTGACTTTTAAAATCGTGAGGGTTCAAGTCCCTCTATCCCCAGCTCTACTCCCCAAAAAGGTCTGTTTGACACCTTACCTTTTTTTAGTTATTATCGATTTGTATTATTTAGAATCTATATCATTTTTCATTTTCAAACTTAGAAAGTCTTCTTTTATTTAGAAGATCCAAGAAATTCCCGGTCCAAAACTTTTTGAATTTACTACTTTTGAGTTTCTTTTCATTGACATAGACCTAAGTCATATATTAAAATGATACTGATACTTCAGTAGATGATACTTCGGTAATGGTGGACATAGCTTAGTTGCGGAGGACTCAAAATCCTCGTGTCACCATTCGTAAAATGAGGGTGATACTTCGGCAATGGCCGGGATAGCTCAGTTGGTAGAGCAGAGGACTGAAAATCCTCGTGTCACCAGTTCAAATCTGGTTCTTGGCATAGGATTTATTCATTTTGATAAGTTTCTATTCTTAAAATGAAACGTATCCTTAGTAAAAAAGTGCAATCATCCTTTATCCCCTCTCTTTTTTTGTTAATGTTGTGGATCCAGCCGTTCAAAAAGAATGTCTAATACTTGATACATAATACATATTCGAAAGGAAAGGTTAAATGAGTTCCGTTGAATCAAACAAAACAAGTAAAAAAAGGTCCATATCTATAGTTGAAGGGCAGAAATACCCCAAGATTCATTAGATACAATAGAAATAGAATTGTATCTCCCCCTTCATTTATTGCTTTCCGATCTTATTTATTCATTCCCAGTTATGTGACTAAAGTTGACTAAGTTATGTGCGCGATACAAAGTTCATAATGCAGAACTCTTTTTTTTTTTTAGTTCATCCTATTGGCTCGGCTTTTACGAAATAAAAAAAGTATCTGGAGATCAAGCTATCTCTAATAATATGAACGAGACCTCAACTCTTCTGTTTGTTTGATCTAAAAAAGAATCGAATTCAAAATATTCCGTGAAGGTCTGTAGTTGTAGAAGCTAAGGCTCATTTTTTATCATTCAATAAGCATCTTGTATTTCATAAAAATTGGGGGCAATATAATCCTTACGTAAAAGCCACCCTATCCAACTTTCGGGCATTAGGATCCGTTTCAGTCGTGGATGGCTATCATAAGTGATTCCTAACATATCATAAGATTCCCGTTCTTGAAAATCCGTACTTTTCCAAACTCAGAAAACGGATGGAATTCTAGGATTACTCCTGTGAGTAAATACTTTTATGCAGACTTCTTCCGCTTGATTGACACCATATTCTATTCTCGTAAGATGATACACGCTGGCTAAGAGGCCACCAGGTGCCACATCATAGGCACATTGCGAACGTAAATAATTGTAACCGTATACATATAAAATTACAGCAATAGAATGCCAATCTTCGGGCTTTATTTGTAAAGTCTCTATTCCTTGGTAATCGAAGCCCAAGGATCTATGAACCAGCCCGCGTTTGGCTAGCCAAACGGACAAAGTGCCCTGCATCTTTTTTATTTCCCCCACACCTTTTTTATAAAAAAGAAGTATTTCACATTTACCATGAGTGCTAATTTATGAAGATTTTTTTTTCTAATTCTCTAAAAGCCTCCCTAATTCGTGGGAAGATACTGGACTTTTGTATTTAAAAAATATTTCAGTAGAGATCTCTGAAGTAGATGATGGTGGATAGAGTAATTCTTGATCATAATTTCCACTATGTGGACTGCGTATAACAAAAAACTTGTGATTGGTAGTAACACACCGATTACCCTGTTGAGGTCTAATTTGATCCTTATAGATTTCTCTAGCTATTTTCTTACGAAGCTTTGTTATAGCGTCTATAAAAGCCTCTGGTTTAGGTGGATAACCCGGCAAATGGACATCTACAGGAATTAGCTTATCAACTCCTCGAACAGTACTATAAGAATCGGTACTGAACATCCCCCCCTGTAATTGTACACGCTCCCATAGCAATAACATACTTTGGTTCAGGCATTTATTCATATAATCGCACTAAAGAAGGAGCCATTTTCATTGTTACTGTACCTGCTGTTAAAATAAGGTCCGCCTGTCTAGGACTCAATCTTGGTACTAACCCATAACGATCAAAGTCAAATCGGGAGTCTATTATCAATGAAACAACAACTGGTACCATAAAGAAGCGGCCGTAGGCTCGAAAGTCTTGACCAATTTGAAAGATCATTTAACGTAGTTGAAATAACTGAATTTTTTGTTGTTCGATCAAGTACGGGAAACTTAATGTGTTTCAACGGTTTTTTTACTTTTTTTTAGTATTATTGTACAAGTATTCGGGAAACGAATTAAGACCATTCCAATGCTCCTTTTCGCCATGCATAAACTAAACCAAGAATTAGGATAAACCAAGAATTAGGATAAGCACGAAAATGAAAGCTTCTATAAAAGCAGATACCCACAGTATATCGAAACTCATTGCCCACGGATAAAGAAAAACAGTTTCAACATCAAAAACAATAAAAACTAGAGCAAACATATAATAACGGATTCTAAATTGTAACCAAGCATCCCCGATCGGTTCTATACCTGATTCATAACTAGAAAGTTTCTCCGGCCCCTTCCTAATTGGAGATAAAACTCCGGAAATTAGATTAGAAATGCCAAAACAGGAATAGCACTTGATATTATTAAAAATGCCCAGAAAATATCAAATTCGTAAAGCAGAAACATAGACGAACTCCTATGAATGTGGAAAAAATACCCGCCTAGTCAATTCCAATCGGAGCGGATTGGGCAAGGGATATAGAACTCTTGAGTCAAAACAAAAATTCAGGTTAATCGAATCATTTATTTTCGTTTGGTTGCTGTGGTAGACGTCTCATTTTACGATTTATTGATTTCTTATTTTCAGTACACTTAATTATTTAATATTTCTATGTTTCTATTATTAATAGTTTCTAATATTAATATGATTAATAACTAGTAATTTTTTTTCTCTTTCTGTTGTATAAATGTATAAACAAAATTTTTAGAAAAAGCTCTTCGTTTTTAAAATTATGACGTATAAAAAAATTCAGTAAGACTTTACCACACCCATCTTACTTAGTATTAGATAGATTTAATTTTGGTTGAATTTAATTAGATTTCTTTTTTTATTTTTAAACAAGGCCGTGTCAGAAAAAAAGTAACCAAGATTGAGTGGGGATACAAAAAAAG